ACCAAAGCCAACCATAAATTATTCTAATTGATATATAGTACTATGAATCCCCACAAACAATGGATCTAATTGCATGCACTTCACGCTCCAATTTTTTGATGATTCCATTTTTATTTCTTGGGCGAAACAGAGGATATCTCGATCGGGGAAGAGAACGGGGAAATCCCATATGACCCCATATTTCTGACAAGTCGCACTATACGTCAACCCAAGATGCATCTTCCTCTCCAGGAATTCGGAAAGGTACTTTTGGAACACCAATAGGCATGGATTAAAAGAAAAAAGAACTAAATACTCTATTTCACTTTGATATGAAAACGTAACAATAGGGTTTTATTGTCTTTATAATATTGGCTTTATCATAATTAATTTTATCCATAGATTAGAAAAATTCAAAAATAAAGACAAAATAAATAAAGGAATTTTTTGACGAATAAGTTCTTTTGAAGATAAATTAAGGATGGACGCGTTTACTCATTGAAAATGGTATCAACCCCCCGTTGCGTATTAGTACTTATCGAGTATAGAATAAACCTGCTTCTCTTTGTTCCTACGAACAGAATTGTTCAATTATTATGAACAGAATAGAATAAATATTAACCTAACGCTTCCCTTGTTAGGAAATAATCCCTTGAACAAGGGAGGATAGTCATAGTATAGTCTTTTCCAATGCAATAAAGTTACGCAGTGTCCATTTTTCTTTGCGATAAGGGGTATTTTCCATGGGTTTGCCTTGGTATCGTGTTCATACCGTTGTATTGAATGATCCCGGCCGGTTGCTTTCCGTTCATATAATGCATACAGCTCTGGTTGCTGGTTGGGCGGGCTCGATGGCTCTGTATGAATTAGCAGTTTTTGATCCTTCTGATCCTGTTCTTGATCCAATGTGGAGACAGGGTATGTTCGTTATACCCTTCATGACTCGTTTAGGAATAACCAACTCATGGGGAGGTTGGAGTATCACAGGAGGGACTGTAACGAATCCGGGGATTTGGAGTTACGAAGGTGTGGCAGGGGCACATATTTTATTTTCTGGCTTATGCTTTTTGGCAGCTATCTGGCATTGGGTTTATTGGGATCTAGAAATATTTTGTGATGAACGTACAGGAAAACCTTCTTTGGATTTGCCCAAGATCTTTGGAATTCATTTATTTCTATCCGGGGTGGCTTGCTTTGGTTTTGGTGCATTTCATGTAACAGGCTTGTATGGTCCTGGAGTATGGGTGTCCGATCCTTATGGACTAACGGGAAAAGTACAACCTGTAAATCCATCATGGGGCGTGGAAGGTTTTGATCCTTTTGTTCCGGGAGGAATAGCTTCTCATCATATTGCAGCGGGTACATTGGGAATATTAGCGGGTCTATTCCATCTTAGTGTCCGACCACCGCAACGTCTCTATAAAGGATTGCGTATGGGAAATATTGAAACCGTACTCTCCAGTAGTATCGCGGCTGTCTTTTTTGCAGCTTTTGTTGTTGCTGGAACTATGTGGTATGGTTCAGCAACTACCCCTGTCGAATTATTTGGTCCCACTCGTTATCAATGGGATCAGGGGTACTTCCAGCAAGAGATATATCGAAGAGTTAGTGCTGGGCTAGCAGAAAATCAAAGTTTATCAGAAGCCTGGTCTAAAATTCCTGAAAAATTAGCCTTTTATGATTATATCGGCAATAATCCGGCAAAAGGAGGGTTATTCAGGGCAGGTTCAATGGATAACGGAGATGGAATAGCGGTTGGATGGTTAGGACACCCTATCTTTCGAGATAAAGAGGGGCGTGAGCTTTTTGTACGTCGTATGCCTACTTTTTTTGAAACATTTCCAGTCGTTTTGGTAGACGGCGATGGAATTGTTAGAGCTGATGTTCCTTTTAGAAGAGCAGAATCTAAGTATAGTGTTGAACAAGTAGGTGTAACCGTTGAGTTCTATGGCGGCGAACTCAATGGAGTCAGTTATAGTGACCCTGCTGCTGTAAAAAAATATGCTAGACGCGCTCAATTGGGTGAAATTTTTGAATTAGATCGTGCAACTTTGAAATCCGATGGTGTTTTTCGTAGCAGTCCAAGGGGGTGGTTTACTTTTGGGCATGCTTCGTTTGCTTTGCTCTTCTTCTTCGGACACATTTGGCATGGTGCTAGAACCTTGTTCAGAGATGTTTTTGCTGGTATTGACCCAGATTTGGATGCTCAAGTAGAGTTTGGAGCATTCCAAAAACTTGGGGATCCAACTACAAGAAGACAGGTAGTCTGATACAAAACTGCTTTGGTATCTTTCAGCTTTATTTTATTTTTGAAGCGAATTTGACATAGAGTACGAGAGTGGATTTGAATCAACGCTTTTTAGGCTCTTGCTCTTTCGAGATTATTCCCAAAAAGAAAAATAAAAAATAAACAGGTATGGAAGCTATAATTGTAAACCAGGATCGAATCTATGGAAGCATTGGTTTATACATTCCTTTTAGTCTCGACTCTAGGGATAATTTTTTTCGCTATCTTTTTTCG